TCGTAAATAAGAAGTACGAAGAAAAACTAATAAAAATTCACATTCAGATACATAAGAATTGTATAGGAACCGAAATAGTCTTTTATTTTCTTTTGAAAAAACATAAATAGATTTCTTTGGAGTAATGAGAAAACTATTCCAATTATGATATTTATGAAGAAAGAATCGCAAGAAATGCAAAAGGGGAACATCTTGAATCCAGCATTGAAGGATTTGAACCAAGATTTCCATATGGATGGGATGGGGTATTAGTATATCTGATACATAATTTGAATGCAATAATTTGTCCTCTAAAAAAGGAAAAATGGAATGAATAGAGCGTAAATTATGAGATTTTGGTATTTTTTTTTTTTCGAAATAAGATACTAATCGCAGCGAGAATGGAATTTCTACAAGAATTGCAAAACCTTCTGATATCATTTGAGAATAAAAATAGGAATAACAAAAATTGTTGTGGTGGTGACTAACGAATCGATTTTTGTTAGAAGCATTAACCGCGGAAAGAAAATAATTCTGTTGATAGATTCGAATAATTAAACGTTTCACAAGTGCTAAACTGGATTTACTGTCATAACCAAAAACTTCCGTAGGTTCGTAAAAAAGGGAACCTTTTAAACCACGATCATGAGCAAGTGCGTAAATATACTCCTGAAAGAGAAGCGGATATAGGAGGGGTTGTTGCCTAGATCTATCCTTTTCTAAATATCCCTGTAATTCTTCCATTTAGTTACATTTCTACTGGAACTATAAGCAGGAACATTTCTTAGGTTATCAAATAATACATAGTGCAATATGGTCAAAACAGGGTATCTATTATGTGTATAGTAAGAAAAAAATATATACCCCCGGAAACGAGGAGTCCACTCAACAAATCTTTTTCCTCTCTTCTTCTATCCAACCGAGTGGTTTATCTTCGTTATAATTACAAGAGGGTCAAAAATCCTTTATTTTTGCAACCTAATCGCTCTTTTGATTTTGGAACAAATTTTTTTATCAGTATACTGTTTCTTCTACACATCTGTCTCCAATCGATAATCGATGGAATAGTTAGGATTTTTTTAAAAAGAAAAAGAATCAACGGTCCACTCACAGGAGAACCCCTTCCCCCACCAGGCACTAATTTTTTTTTAACATCTAATTAGATCGGGTAATTATTCAAATTAAGAATATTAGCTCGTTGCTTTTTTTTAACAGAATTGGAACCAAGAGGTTCTATCCATTTATTCACTAGACCCAACTATAAATGTATGTTAATTTCTTCTGTCCTCTTCCACACAAATCAAAACAAAATTTTGTAATGATCCGATAAGGATAAACTCCAAATTCTATCTAAATTCTACTACTAAAAAAGAAGAATATACGAAATAAAAAATTCGATTTTTTTCTTATTATTACGACATGCTATTTTTTCCATTCATTACCTTTCAGGATCAGTCGCGGTCTTATAGACTCTACCAATAGTCTGGACGAATTCGTTGCTTCATCCAAAAATGTGTAAAAGATCATAGTCGCACTTAAAAGCCGAGTACTCTACCGTTGAGTTAGCAACCCAAATAAATATGATATGTAGAGATGATCAAAAAAAATCAATTGAATTGCACTGCACCACTCCATCAAAACATTGAACTAACAAGAAATCGAAAAGAAATATTTTAGGGTCAATTTAAAAAACAACGGAATAGAAATATCAAAATTGGCAGACCACCCATTTTTTTTTCGTTAAGAAAATATGTCTTGTATAAAAAGAAATCCGACAAAAACCCATTGACTAAAGTGAAGCAAAAAGCAATAGGGGTCGGGATAAACGATAAACGGATCCATTTATCTACGATCGATCAAATTATATTTCTTCGATACACCATTGTCAATATAAATGGAATGTTGAGAAAACAAATTAATAAGGAAATCAAATAAAGACTTGTGTTGGATTGGCACAACATAAAAAAGAAATTTAGATGAAAATAAGGACGGGGTGAGGTGGAGAAAAAATATCGGATTTATTCAATCAATAGAGGTCCAATAAACAAGATTTACTACTTATTTGTTTTGTTTTGTTGGTGGATTCCCCTACAAAAAGAAAAAAAAAATGAAGATATTCAAGATGAAGTATGAATAGAACAAGAAAAGGGCAACTTGTAGGTAAATAAGTCAAAATAAAATAGATACTAGTTAACCCCCCCTTTTTTTATTCATTCATTTTGTTTTTTCCTTTAATTAACTCGAAGTTCTTTCTTGAAAGAATTCCGCCTTCCTTAAAATATCATGAACAGTTCCTGTAGGTTGAGCGCCTTTTTCAAGGAAGTATAGAATAGCGGGAACATTTAAATAAGTTTGATTCTGTATCGGATCGTAAAAACCTACTTTTCGAAGATCTCTTCCTTCTCTTCGGGATCGAACATCAATTGCAACGATTCGATAGATCGCTCATTGGGATAGATATAAATAATGCCCCCCCTAGAAACGTATAGGAGGTTTTCTCCTCATACGGCTCGAGAAAAAATGATTCTAATTTCTGTGTATAATAGCAAATGGATACATAAGAGCATGAATTAGACTATGATTTTAGTTATTTTTTTGTTCTTCACTACACTTACAGAAAAAAAAAGAAATATCATTTGTACTCATAACTCAAGTTGGATAATTAGTAAAGAATTCGAAGTGAAATCCTTAGAAATTTATTGAGTCGTCTCTAACCTCTTTTGTTTGTATCGTCTCGAATCTATTTTTTCCTCATTCTAATAAAATTATTGAGACAATTGATGAAAATTGTGTTTCCTTGTTCGGAATCCTGTCTCTTTGCTTTGTGAAATCCTTGGGTTTAGACATTACTTCGGTGATTCTTACTTCTTTCAAAATGGCAGCAACATACCTTTTGTTTTTTGTTATTTATTTTTATGGAAAAGAAATATGAAGGATTGATTCCTTTGTAATACACTTTACATCGAAAAAGTTTTCCAAATTCCGACAAATTTGACTTTATTTTCAATTCAAACTTGTTCTAATTTGAACCTTTCGATTTATATATTGATATTGAGGATATACTTACAAAGTTAGTCTCACTTATTCATTGTTACTAACCCTAGATTTTTCCCCCGAGAAACGAATAAATAAAAGATTTTTTACTCGAGCTCCATCATGTACTATTTTTATTTACCAACCCAATACAAATTAGGTTCTTAGCAGGAACAGAACAAACTATGTCGAGTCAAGAGCATCTTCATTCCTATAGAAAATGGTGGATGGAAAAATCCACAGCGGATCATGTCCTTCAAGTCGCACGTTGCTTTCTACCACATCGTTTCAAACGAAGTTTTACCATAACATTCCTCTAATTTAGAATTTCATTTTGAACCGGTATGTAATTGATTCAATATGGAATCATGAATAGTCATTGGCTCAACCGATAGATAATAATCTATACTTTCTATCTTTCTCCCTACGTATAAATATTTATACGTAGAGAGAAAAGGGTTCATTTATTTAACCTAACCCCCTATTCTATCATACATATGAATGAAACAGATTTCTAAAAAGGACAAATAAACGAGTTTACTTAAATATTATTTGATTTCCATTTTCAACAGATTATTCGAGATGGGCAATTATGAAAGGATCCTTTTTCTCGAACAAATAAATTCGAAATCTCAAAAGAACGACCCTTAATGGATTTCCAATCACGTAACAAAATAAGTTATTAACCAAATATAAGCTATTCTGATGACTCGAAAAGGCCGGAAGTTTCTATATAATATTGATTTCCCATACTTCTTCGAGTATCAAGGTTTATTTTATATTATATGAAGTAAAAAAAAAAAAAAAAGATCTGGATCAATTTGTTTTTCCTATTTGTTCTTTCTCGGCTTTAGAAGTTTTAAGGCGAACGATGAAATTAGTATCAAAAACTACGTACTCTTTAGTTTCCACATTTTATGTGGAATTGGGATACGCCCTTTATTTTCTTTAGACTTTCTTTGGGGAAAGGAATAAAGAGCCCTTTCTTTCACATTTCGATTACGAACGCATCGTGTGAGAATTCACATTTCATGAATATGGAACATAGGTTTTCTTATGAAAGAAAAGATAGAATTCTCCGAATTATTCCTAGAATCAAAAACAAAGGAGTGGATCACATTGTATCCAACATTAAACAGAAAGTTGTTAAAGAGAAGAATCTTTTGTTTCTGATAGAGACAATCTGGGACGGAAGGATTCGAACCTCCGAGTAACGGGACCAAAACCCATTGCCTTACCGCTTGGCCACGCCCCATTTCGATTTCTATTCGACACTAATAAACACTAATATTAGTATTGGTTATTCGTCAATACAAACCAAAATATGAAATATTTTGTTGCTAGGATTCAACACATAGAAATATGAAAAAAAATTATTGATCATTACATGGAATTCAATTAAGATATTGTATGAAACTATAATTCCTTGTATTCTCGTTTGAGAATGAAAGGAAGGATTTTGGATTGGGGAGAGTTCGAAGAAAAGGAAGGATTTTTTTACCTGCCTTTTTTTTTACAGTTTTCCTTCATAAAAAAAACTCAATCAAAATCCAATTTTCTAATCTACAAGAACGAAATGTTTGTTATGCTTAATATCTTTAGTTTCATCTCTATCTGTTTTAATTTTACCTTTGATTTGAATAGTTTTTTCTTCGCCAAATTGCCCGAGGCTTATGCCTTTTTCAATCCAATCGTAGACGTTATGCCTGTCATACCTTTATTCTTTTTTCTCTTAGCTTTTGTTTGGCAAGCTGCTGTAAGTTTTCGATGAAATATTTCATATTCCGCGAAATTCAGTATTTATTCGAAAAAAAAAAATGGATAAGATCAGAGAAATCTTACATTTTGAACCCTCGATTCAAAAATAGAAATTCTTATATATTGAATAACCTAACCGCGGTGAGAAATTTTGATCCACTTATTTCCTCGTTCTGACCTTCCAGTGAACAAGGACTTTATAAGGTCCCCCACAATACCAAATAATGGATGTGGCAAAAAATTTTTTGTAATGAAGGAATTAGATCCTTCTTTCTTATTACAAATAAATTCGTGAAAATCCCCCCTTTTTTTTTTCATTTTTGGGGTGTCATGCCAAAATAGTGTATGTAATAAATCAAGGTAATCCATTTCCTTTTTCAAAAAAAAAGATCTTGGAGATTGTGCAATGCTTACTCTCAAACTCTTTGTTTACACAGTAGTAATATTTTTTGTTTCTCTGTTCATCTTTGGATTCTTATCTAACGATCCGGGACGTAATCCTGGACGTGAGGAATAAAAAAAATATATTTTTCGTTTTTCTTTACTTTTTTCTTTATTTTGTTTCTTAGTTTTTTTTATGTATGGAATTTACCTATGATGAAAAAGGAAAGGGATTGACATTTTTTCAAATTAGAAAGTCTGAAGTGATCAGAGGGAGCGGAGAGAGAGGGATTCGAACCCTCGGTACGAATAATTCGTACAACGGATTAGCAATCCGCCGCTTTAGTCCACTCAGCCATCTCTCCCAATTGAAAATTAAAATTTTTTTGTGATGTAACACGTGAAGTAAAGGTTGATAAAAACTCTCGTTTTCCTTCTTTATATTAATGATATAATAACATAATAATAACAATATATTCGAAATGGATAACATCTTAGATAAGATATTTACGAATTTGATCAGTAATTCCATTTCGATAATGATTCGAAACAGATATCTACCAGTGGAATAGATATAGAAAAAATACCTTACTACACTTCTTTGATTTTGTAAGAAAGGCTCATTACCCCGGCCTGGTTAAGTAAAGTACTGGCCGGGCCATTACATCACTTCTTTTGTTCTAATGAATTATTCATAGATCAAACGATTTCATTATGTAGGATTTGATATAAAATCAAAAATACTTGTTATTGAAACAAGAACAGGGGCAATTTCCATTCCTGTGATAGAAGTGCTATTTCTTAGTATTATTAATACTATAGTATGGTATAGTTATAATATAACTCATTTACTTGTTCAAGGGACAGGCTTTATTTGAATACTTGAGATCCAATTGACCTGAATTCATAAGATCTGATCTTTCAGTTGAAAAAGAAACGTGGAATTTCTCGTTTTGACGGTCCAGCTTTAATAACTCCTTTGATCCGAGACTGTGACTGTTAGTAATGACTTACAGCAAAGGAAAGGAAAAGCATATATATAATAATATAATCGAACTTTCTTTTTATGTTTTTTATGTTATTTAAATAAGCTTTCCGCTCTTACCCCATTTTTTCAAGTCCCAGTGGGACGAAGTGTCAACGCTATCATTTCTTTGATGCTATCTTTATAGTGTCTCATTCCTTTGTTCGACAAATGATCCATTCATATACAATAATGAATATGTAGCGGGTATAGTTTAGTGGTAAAAGTGTGATTCGTTCTATTAACAACTTAAATAGTTAAGGGGTCTTTCGGTTTTTTTCATATTCCGATCAAAAACTTTATTTCTTAAAAAGGATTAATCCTTTTACCCTCAATAGCATATTTGATTTGAGGAATCATATACATTCTCACGATTTGTATCCAAAGGTCAATTCGAAATTGAATAAAAAAAAAATGGGATTATGGAGTCGCGAAGCAAAATTTTTTTTATTGGATCAAATCTTCCAATTCAATGAGTATGAGTAAAGGATCTATGGATGAAGATACAAAAATCTATTTCCAATCGTAACTAGATCTTTCATTTTTGTGTTGTAAAGAAAAGATTGAAGCAAAATAGCTAGAAAACGATGGTTTTGGTTTACTAGAACGATCGGCATATTGTTTCAGCTCGGTGGAAACAAAATTCTTTTCCTCAGGATCCCGCGAGTGGAAATAGGGGACGAAGTAACTAGACTAAACAGATTTGGTATAATCCTCCCTCTAGAGGGATCATCTAGAAAGCGAGTAGCTTTGTATGCATTCAAGCCGACATAGATGTTATGGATCTCATTTTTTTCTCTGGGAATACATCGACTTTCCATAAAGGAGCCGAATGAAAGCAAAATTTCATGTTCGGTTTTGAATTAGAGACGTTAAAAATGATCAATCAACGTCGACTATAACCCCTAGCCTTCCAAGCTAACGATGCGGGTTCGATTCCCGCTACCCGCTCTATATTCCTTATTCTACATGCATTCTCCATCTTTATATGCATCCTTAATTTTATTACCTAATCCATTTTCCGTGTAATTTTCTTTTTTGAAAAAAAAAAAGAGAAAAGAAGAATTTGAAAAAAGAAAATAGGAATGAAAAGCGTCCATTGTCTAATGGATAGGACAGAGGTCTTCTAAACCTTTGGTATAGGTTCAAATCCTATTGGACGCAATTTTTTCCATATTTTTTTTTTATGTCTATCCCAAGAAATCCTTTTTGAATGATTCGAATAAGAAATATTTCTCAATGATTACTCTTGTACTAAGAAAAAGAATAATAAATTTATGCTTGTTCTTCAAGTAGAAACAGTTCGATCTGTTCCTGAATAGCTT